GAATGGCCTGTTCCCCCCGGTCAGAATAGGCTGTTCAATTCCTTCCTCGAGAACCGTACTTGAGAGTTTCCTAACTCATACGGCTCACAATTCTTGTGGTATCCCGTTTTTTCAATCTACACTATCTAATAGAATGAGATTTCTCAGAGATCTCTCCCCCTTGTTTTTTTTTATCGGGTTAACAAAAAGAGATTAATTGTATGAGTTTCAAACTTGAGTTTGGTTTCATATTAATAATGAATTTTTTTTTCGTTTTATCTTTTCTCCCACCCTCAACATAGGCATTTACAATATTGCTAGAAGTTTCTCAAAGGTAACTATCTCGGTTTCATAGAAAAACTTTTTTTATAGAGAATCTTAGAAAAAGTCTTTTCTTCATATTCCTATATTTTATTTCATTTTCTTTCTATTTGAATTTTTAATTCTATTAAAACTAGAAAGAAAAACAAAGACTTACTATCTTTGGGATCTGATGCTACACCGCTGCTCAATACCTTAGGGGATCGACTTTATTACATACGTCGATTCCTAACTTTTTTCTTGTATCATGACTTAAATTAAGTAAGCAGTTATTATTGTATCGTCCCAAAACATCACTAATTGATCTTGACGGCGCTTTCTTTATCAATTGGATCCTTTATCCATAGAATATAGATAAAAGTATCTAGGCATATCTATTTCTTGATATTTCGACTTCTAAGAAGTTCCTTTCTTTGCTACAGCTGATAAAAATCGTTTTGTGGACGATGCTTATGTAGAAAAACCCATTTTTTTCTAGTATTTACTACTCTTTTCTCTTTCCTTTTTTCTTTCTATAGTGGAGATAGCCGCACGTAATGACAGATCACAGCCATATTATTAAAAGCTTGTGGTAAGAAGGGGTTTCGTTCGAGTGCTCTAAAATAATATTCTAAAGCTTTCGTATGTTCTCCGTTCCTTGTGTGAATAAGGCCTATGTTATAGAGTATATAACTTCGATCATAAGGATCAATTTCTAGTCGCATAGCTTCAAAATAATTTTGTAAAGCTTCTGCATAATTTCCTTCGGATTGAGCCGACATCCGTTACGGTCGTCGTTCATTTTTAAGAATCTCCGTTCCAGAACCATACGTGAGATTTTCACCTCATACGGCTCCTCCCTTAGGTGCATAATGAGGAATAATACATGGAATCAAAAAAGAGTGCAAAATTCTCGTTATGGACTGAGTGGGGCTAGTGTTTTTACAAGAAATCTCTAGCCAACCTTCCTGCCAAAGATTTTTTTAACATCAAATGGGTTAATCTTAAATAAAAAATGGTAACTTCAACAATTTCTTTGTCCCCTACGCCCTTTAATTTCCAGGAATTGGTCACTTCAACAGTCTTCGATGGTTATACAGGTATCCAAAATAGGAACGAGATGGATGTTTGTTGTCCCAACCATTTTAGTTTCGATCTCGATAAGTAAGGCGATAATTTCGACCAAAGTCAAAGTCTGCGTATTGTTGATTTCTAGGTGTAGTGGTTCTTCTCCTATACTGTCTATTGATTCTAATGGATGAGGGTTGACTCGCACCGCAATACAGATTCATAAGTTTTAACCTCTGGCTCACTACTAGAATCGACAATTCAAGCATCTGAGGCTGCATTAATCGGGGATACACGACAGAAGGAATTGTTTTTTTTTTACAAACCTCACCTTCAAAAAGCGTAGATTTATTTCATTTTTTTTTTTCTAGTCCGAAATCATGCGTCAGTCTTATAAGACTGAAGGCGGTAAATAAAATTGAGATCGAAAAGATATGTAAACTAATGATCAAATCACACCATCTCTGTAATAGGTAAATGCCTCCTTTTCTCCTGAAGTTGTCGGAATTATTCGTAATAAGATATTGGCTACAATTGAAAAGGTTTTATCAATAAAATTTCCATTTATACTCGATTTAGTCATAGATAGCAATCCACTCTCAAATTCTTTGCATTACCTTTCGTAAGAAAATGATTCCCCACAAACAAAGGAATTGGACACTACGAAATAACATAAAAACATAATTTTAAAAATTTGAAAACTCCTCTTCCTTAAATTTTTGACCGGAATTAAATAAAATAATAAGAAATAGTTTCGATTTCATACAAATCTAGTCGACTAGTATAAGAATGAAGAGGTCCTAGTCTGATTCCCATCTCATCTCGAAATTGAAGAAAAAAACAAAATAGATAGACTGATTAGTTGATTCCTTACGATTGATTGAATTCGTGTCAAAATATCCGAAAAGGATGGGAGCACTAGATAACATAAATGGATATCTAAAAAATCGATATCTTTCCTCTTTTTGTTTTTTCATACTTTTTTTCGAATTGATTGCCCGGAATTTTTGAAGGATCAAGTAAAGTAAAAATAAAAGTGGCTCGCTATTGATTCGGTTGATGGGGCATAATCATTACGTAGGAGAGATGGCTGAGTGGTTCAAGGCGTAGCATTGGAACTGCTATGTAGGCTTTTGTTTACCGAGGGTTCGAATCCCTCTCTTTCCGTACCCTCAACTAATTTACCAATCTTAATGAACACAATGTATCAAAGAACAAGACATACTCAAATTCAAAAAGGTAGAACTCGAACCCTTCGGTAATTTTGATATCGATTTGCTATTGCTATTCCCTGGATAAGTACTTTATCCTGCGTCCTTTTTTAGTTACTTTTTTTATGGGAAGGAAAGGGGGTAGGAGTAATAAAGTTGTCCAAACCTCTTCTTAGTTGAGTTAGGTTTAAGTTTGCCGAGAATAATATTCTACGACTAGCAATTCATTTATTTTCAAACCAATCGATTTACTCTCGATTATTTGATTGACTAATCCTTTATATTGTAATGGGTGAAGAGTCAAATGTTTTGGAACTTCCTCATGAGGAGATGAATTAAGATAACTTTGAATCATATCTCTAGATTTTTGAGCATGGCTCGCCGTAATAATATCGTGTGGTTTGCAGCGATAACTTGGTATATCTACTATACGGTCATTAACTAAAATATGTCTATGGTTAACTAATTGGCGGGCTTGGGGAATAGTCGAAGCCATACCAAATCGGAAAAGGATGTTATCCAAACGCATCTCAAGTAATTGTAGTAAAACCCGACCTGTTGACCCCTTGGCTTTTCCGGCTATACAAACATATTTTAGTAATTGTCGTTCTGTAAGACCATAATGAAAACGCAATTTTTGTTTTTCTTCTAAACGAATACGATATTGAGATTTTTTCCCAGAGCGCGATTGGTTTCTAAAATCGCTTCCGGCTCTAGGCCCTTTACTAGTTAGACCTGGTAAAGCCCCAAGACGACGTATTTTTTTGAAACGAGGCCCCCTATAACGCGACATGAGGACTCCTTTTTTGTTTGGACATAAACAAACTGAACTAAATAAATTGATAAATTAAGCGAGGCGAAATACAATAATAATAATACAATGAAGTATTGTCCTAAAAAGAATTAAGAAATGGATTGAATTGGAGTAATAGAATTACCATTTTTGATTTATGTATAGAAATGTATAGAAATCATTTTCTTTCTATATTAATTTATATATCATATCAATAGAAATAGAAATTTATTAGAAAAAAAAAAAGAATCCTCTTTTTGTTTTTTGTTCTGCCGAAACCGAATTCTTACTGTTTTTTTGCTAATTGAAATGGGGCATATAATAGGTCGGCAACCCTTAGAAAAAAAGGAAAAAGCCATTTCAATGTTCTTTGATTTCAAAAATACACTCTCAATCATGTGAAAATCAAAACAAATAGACAAAAGCCGGCTATCGGAATCGAACCGATGACCATCGCATTACAAATGCGATGCTCTAACCTCTGAGCTAAGCGGGCTCAAATCGAGCAAAAATTGTGTATGCATCGTAAACGAATAGGATCTTTTTTTTTCGATTAATATCAATTATTCAGTATTAGCTATTCATAATAGCAATAGCTATAGATTTCGATTTTTTGATATTGATCAATATTCTAGAAAATAATAATTAGTAATTAGATTATTTATTCTAAATTCGAATTATTATATTAATAAATTTTAGTTATATAAAATGGATATCCATTTTCTGTTTCTCAACACTTAACGTAAACTTCTTTCAATAAGGTATTTGAAAATGTTAATGTATTAGAATTCTAGGAATTCTAAAGAATTCAAAATGCTAACTAATTCAAATATTTCTAATAACAAATTTAAAAATTACTGAAATAATTAGTTTCGTTTTAGCTATAATCAATGATTAATATTTTTAATAACTAGATACAAAATGATTGATATTGTATCAAATACCTTTTTTGAGTTATTTTCTCGGAAGTTAAAGACAAAAAAAGAATCGACCGTTCAAGTATTTCAAATGCATCAAAAAAAAAATAAATAATGATAATAAGAGAAGCATATATATTATGATATGTATCAATTTCTATTGAATTGCATAAACAGAAATGATAGAATCATTTTGGGTTGTATCAAATGTGGGTGTCGGCCTTGGGTATCCAATAGACATTAAACAAAATAGGCAATAAATTCAAACAACAAGACCCACTTTTTTAGTTTATAGAGTTTTGGTTTACATATAAATAGAAATCCAATCAAGCGGTATTTAATGAAATTCGTATTGAAAAAAAATACACCGCTTTGATTTCAGCATAGTATAAAATAGGGGGATATGGCGAAATTGGTAGACGCTACGGACTTAATTGGATTGAGCCTTGGTATGGAAACATACGAAGTGACAACTTTCAAATTCAGAGAAACCCTGGAATTAAAGATGGGGCAATCCTGAGCCAAATCCTGTTTTACGAAAACCAACAGCAGTTCATAAAGCGAGAATAAAAAAAGAATAGGATAGGTGCAGAGACTCGATGGGAGATGTTCTAACAAATAGAGTTTACCGCGTTAAGTTGGTAAAGGAATCCTTCTATCGAAACTCAAAAAAAAGGGGGGCCATATACATAGATATATGTACTGAACGCTATACAAACTGGATTAAGACGC